GTTGTTCCATATACGTCTGCTTTGACCTGAATAAACGTTCTGACGAAACTTCAGTTAAGTTATGTTATAGAAAAAAGAGGATTCTTGCATTTTTCCGTCCTCCTATTATTCTTCAGCCCATTTCATTTCTCAAAATACTTCAATTGGTACACGCAAGAAATAGGCCAATTCAGCAACTTTTTGTTCAATTTCTCGTGGAGTCAAATTCTCATCAGTACGAGTCAAGGGAATGGCCCCACGGCCTCTTATGTCCATATAAAGGACACGACGAGCATAAATACCCTCTTTAACTTCTATTCTAACGGACTGAATATCTTTTATAAGGAATCGGAGGAATATACGACGATTTTTTCCAGGAAATCCCCAACGAAAAATACACACTATTCCCTCCTTTCTATCGAATCGATCATAACCACTACCTACATTCCAGGAAATTGTACACCACAAATAGGAGCTAATAAAGAGACCTGCGATCCCGTAGAAAGACATCACAATCCCTTGTGGAAAAAAAACGATTTGCTGAGACGGAAAAAAAGATATCAAATTTCTACCAAGATAACTGGAAATTCCAACTAATAAGAATCCTAATGAACCTAAAAAAAGGATAAAGGCCCAGCAGAAATTACTTATTTTTCGAGACCCCCTTATAAGTTCTATCCATATATGTTCTGATCGCCAACTCATACTTGATACGATTTCATTTTATTGGAATTAATAGAATACCCCAAATGAATTTGACTTTATTTTTTTTTGTTTCCAAAGTAACTCTCATCAACTAGCACTTGAACCTTTAGGAATAATTCATCAAATTGGTTAGATCTAAAATAATAACATACCCTTCATATGATCCCACTATACATATAGATCCACCCACTTTTACTTTCTATTTCATCCATCCAGCGATCCTGATCGATTTGAAAATAGCTAGAAGTAATTTACCCACAGATCATCTTTCTGCAGGCATAAGAAGGCATAAGAGCTTTTTCCTTTATGTTCGGCGGAAATCACACGGTATACCATATTCCACTAAATAGATATCTGTGTTATGATACAAGTCTAAGTTTTGAAAAAAAAAAACTGGATGGGAATCAATCTCATCCCATCAGATCTAAACAATCTTGTTTTTTTGAACATAAAGAAATAAAGAAGCCATTGCAATTGCCGGAAATACTAGGCCTACTAAAGGCACAAAAATAGAGGGAAGGTTGAAAGTTGTCATAGAAAGGGTACCTCGATTTACTATTTGTACCTGTTATTTTATTATTTTTAAATAAAGATATCTTATAATAATTATAATTAAGAATTGTAATTATTATTAATTCGTAGATAATTAATTATTATTAATTAATAAATTCTTAATATACATCTAAGTATCTATATATCTAAGTTAGTATATAAAATAAGTGCAAGGAATGTCGAACTAAATAAATGGACTTATTCATCTTTCTACATGAAAGATATGTATGATAACCTACTTTATTATTTTTCTTCATTTCTTTGTCTTTTAATTTAATCTTTTAATTTAATAAAGAAAGAGTTTCTTACTCTTTATCGAAGGATTGGTTAGAATCCGACCCAACAGGGATTTTTACCCAAAATGGGATTTGCGGGAGATAGAGAAAGATACAAAATTCTATATATATAATCTATATAGAATCTATGTTTTCTATATTTGAATTATATATGTAAGACGAGAAGAAGAAATTCGTTTTATTTGCTTTGCCTAATTTCACGAAAGGTAGAATTCACTCTTTTATCTTGTTGATCGAGGCTTCTTGATTAGTAACCGGGAATGGGAATATAGGTAAAAAAAAGAGTTATCCGAAACTTTTGCTTCTTTCTATAATTAGATCTTATGTAACCAAAGAAAACTTCATTCTTATTTACTTTGATTCCGCTAAACTAACTACTCGTTTGTTACAAATAAAATAATGAAACTTAGTGTTCTACTTGATTGATTTTTGATCCAAAGGAAAGAAAGCGTGGAGTTTCAATAGTTCACTAAGCACACTTTTTAAAGGATTACGTGGTACGATTAGGTCGAATAAGCCCTTCTGGAATAAATATTCAGCCGCTTGTGAACCTTCCGGTACTGTTTTATTTAATGTTTGTTCAATTACTCTTTTACCAGCAAATGCAATGTAGGCATTGGGTTCGGCAATAATGATATCCCCCAACATACCAAAACTAGCTGTCACCCCACCAGTAGTAGGAGATGTAAGAATTGATACATAAAATAACTTTTTATTTGATTGATAATCATATAAAGCAGACGATATTTTAGCCATTTGCATCAAGCTCAAACTTCCTTCTTGCATACGTGCCCCCCCAGAAGCACACACTATAATAAGAGGTAGAAATTTATTGGTAGCGTACTCAATCAAACGAGTTATTTTCTCCCCTACTACGGATCCCATACTACCCCCCATAAACTGAAAATCCATAACCCCAATTGCTACGGGAATACCGTTTAGTCGGCCTATGCCCGTTTGAACAGCCT